ATAAAAAGATCTTATTTTTCGTTCCTCTTCTTCTTTCTTAAAAAGGGGGGTTAAAAAAAAAGGATTATTTCGTTCCTGATAGTCATTTTTTTTTGAATCTGTGGATAGGAGCATACTCTGGATCGGAATCGTGAGGAGTACTGCTTGATCATTTCTACCAACTTAAAGCCCCAATTAGTATTCTTTTTATGTTATGAAAAATACCCTTTTGGATAATTTACATAAAAAATCTCCATTACTAATCCTTTATGTATTTTTGTGTTCCTAATCATCCACTTATTTTTTCTCAATCATCCGTTATAGTACTACATAGAAAGGATAATAAAAACTATATACGGTTGATCTTTTAAGCCCGCTTCAAGCTAGGATGACTAATCAACCAATCTTGGGGTAAAGATCTTGCTTATCTTTATTTTCTTTTAATTCTTGTACGTAGGAGATGAGACTCCATTTTTTTACTGCTAATTTAGAAGCTGTTTTCTTTCACTCATATAACTATCTGATTTAGTTCATCAACCTGAATAATGAATAAAACAATGAAGATATCTATTCAATTTCTTTACTAAAAAGAAAGAAGTAAAGAAAAGTTTATGTTTAACCGAATCGCACGTAGAGATATTGATAACACACAAAGAGTTAATGGAATTTCATAACTAATTGATTGAGCCACAGCTCGTAGACCACCTAAAAAGGAATATTTATTATTTGATCCATATCCTGACATAAGAAGTCCGATGGGAGCAATACTCGAAATGGCAATCCATAAAAAAACACCGATATTGAGATCAGATAAAACAAGGTGATAGCTAAAAGGAATTACTGAATAACTTAGTAAAATGGATATAACTGCTATGGATGGTCCTATACTGAATAAACGAGTATCCCCTCGAGACGGGAGAATATTCTCTTTGAAAATGAGTTTTGTCCCGTCGGCTAGAGCTTGCAGAATTCCCAAAGGACCTGCATATTCAGGCCCAATACGTTGTTGTATTCCTGCGGATATTTCTCTTTCTAACCACACAATTACGAGTACACCTATTGTAATTCCCAATACAAGACTCAAAATAGGTACAAGCATCCATATGATTCCATAGAACTCTTTGAAGGATTCCAATCTGGAAAAAGAATTGATATCTTGTACTTCTGTTGTATCAATTATCATTTCAACGATCTACTTCTCCCATAATGATATCTATGCTACCTAGTATTGTCATAATATCAGCCAATTTCATTCTTTTAACTAACTTAGGAAGAATTTGCAAATTGATAAAACCGGGTGGGCGAATTTTCCATCTCCAAGGAAAACCACCCTGATCTCCTATTAAAAAAATTCCCAATTCTCCCTTTGGGGCTTCAACTCTTACATAAAGTTCTTGCTTCGGCAATTCAAAGGTGGGAGAAGGTTTTTTACTAATGAATCGATATTCAAAATCATTCCATTCTGGATCTTTTTCTCTATCAAAGGATCGGATTTCTAAATTCTCATAAGGTCCCCCTGGAATTCCTTCCAGAACCTGTTGAATAATTTTTATAGATTCTGTCATTTCACTGATTCGGACTAAATAACGAGCTAATGAATCTCCTTCTTTTTGCCACTGGATTTCCCAATCAAATTCGTCGTAACATTCATAATGATCAACTTTACGAAGATCCCATTGTATTCCAGAAGCTCGTAGCATCGGTCCTGATAAACCCCAATTTATTGCTTCTTCTCCACCAATAACACCTACCCCCTCAACTCGTTCTAAAAAAATGGGATTCCGCGTAATAAGTTTTTGATATTCAGAAACCGCTGTTAAAAAATAATCACAGAAATCTAAACATTTATCTATCCATCCATGAGGTAGATCGGCCGCTACTCCTCCGATACGAAAATAATTATGCATCATTCTCATACCGGTGGCAGCTTCAAATAGATCATATACTAATTCTCTTTCTCGGAAAATATAGAAAAAAGGAGTCTGTGCACCAATATCTGCCATAAAAGGGCCAAGCCATAAGAGATGAGAAGCTATACGACTCAACTCTAACATAATTACTCTGATATAACTGGCTCTTTTAGGTACTTGAATATTCCCCAACTGTTCTGGTCCATTTACAGTTATTGCTTCTGTGAACATAGTCGCTAAATAATCCCAACGTGTTACATAAGGCAAATATTGTATAACTGTTCTGTTTTCCGCAATTTTTTCCATCCCTCTGTGTAAATAACCCAATATCGGCTCACAATCAATAACATCTTCACCATCTAGAGTAAGGATGAGCCGAAGAACACCATGCATTGATGGGTGGTGAGGTCCCATATTGACTATCATGAGGTCTTTTCTTGTAGTTGTTACATTCATAGGTTATTCCTCGATTCATTCTTTCATGAATTGCTGAAAACGAAAAAAAGTTCATCAAAATTCAAGATCTAGTAAATCAAATAATTCAAGTTACTTTTCAATTTAACGAGTTTTTGATTCCCGAATATCCAACCGACTAATTAATTCTTTATAACGTACTTTATTTTTCTTTGACAAATAAGACAGAAGCCGTTGCCGTTTTCCCAGGATTTTACGTAGACCTCTCTGAGATAAATAGTCTTTTCTGTGCAATTGCAAATGTGAAGTAAGTCTTCGTATCTTATTGGTGAAGCTAAATACTTGAAATTCAGCAGACCCACTGTTTTCTTTTTTTTCTTCTTGTGAAATAACGGAAATGAATGAATTTTTTACCATAAAACGGAACCTTCTATCCTTTTTTGTTTTTCTTTTTAAAATTCAAAAAATAAATTTTACCAATCAGTAAGAATAATGCTACTAATTTGTAGTTTGTATATACAATAATCTTAATTTCTTTATGAACTCCTAATTTTATCAACTCATTTTTTCAAATAAAATTAATTAATCCAATTTTCAATTTTATTTGGATACGAATAGGAAAGGATGATATCTTTCTACACTCAAAAAAAAAGGAAAAACAATTATTAACTTCAAAAAAATGGAAATAAAAAAAAAGAAGATTCTGTTGATTCATTTATAGATCTAATGGATATTGATACGTGCATTGAATTAGTATTCGGGTATCAAATGAAATGTAAAATAATGCATGTATGCATCTCTTTCTTTCATATATCAGATAGGGTAGAGAATGCATATGAAAAGGTATTATTAACGAATTTTCAATCGTGGATACATATGTATCCTTACCATACTAAAACGACTGCTATTATTAGTATCAAACCAATATCGATTCATACAAGCTAAATCTTCTAATCGATAATTAGGCCAAAGAAAGAACTTTAATTTAATTAGTTTATTTTTATCTCCTTTGCTTTTATCCAAAACTTCACTACAGTTTTTTATGTATTTGAAAAATACTGGATTTTTATGTATACCATCTCTCTTCCTCGAATAGAAAGAAATTAGAATTCTTAATTCTCTTCGCCGTTTAGTGGATAAAATTTTTTCAGGAACAAACAAATCAGAGTTATTTTTGTCCCTATTTTCGGGCATTCTTTGATGTCTTGCAATGGATTTATTAAAAGTTTTCTTATCAATATAGCTTTTTTCTCGGTATCTTTGATTAATTGTGGGCTTACTCTTATGAACCAATGAAATATTTATCATTTGATAGATAATAAATTGTCCGTCATTTTTTATAGACAAACGAACTGGTTCGATAATTAATATCCCCTTTTTCATCAATTCTGTAAGAGTTAAATCCTTTTGAATCATCAGAATATCCAAACTCATTTCTCCCCTTTGAATAGAGGATATAGCAATTTCTTTTGGATTTATCAATCTAAGCAGGAGACAATATACTTTGATATTATTGATCATTCTTTGATTTAAAGAATCATCCCATCTCAATTGAAAACGTAAATACCTTTTTAGGAAGAAATCAAGCTCTGCTTCTGTGTTGCTCTTGTATTGCTTTTTCTTTCTACGTTTTTTCATATTCGAGCCTGCATAATCTTCTTCAATATCTTTTTCTTGGTTTGAGAGAACCGATCCAAGATTCTCTTGGTTTTGTGCATCTGATTCAAGATTATCTCGGCCTGTGGATTCTTTTTCTTCTTGATTTCGATTCTCTAATTCAATAATTTTTTTATCATTTGATAATATAAAAAGATCCCCTTTTCTCTTTCTATTAATATTTTGATTTTCACTAATATTTGCATTCAAATTTAAAAGAAGTAATTTGATTGGTATGATCCAAGGTTTCATTTTATATGTATTATTAAATAGGATAAATTCTGGGAAGAACCAAAGTTTCAGATTCGATATGGGACGACTTAGTATTTCTTCATTCATTCCCATCCAATCAAAAAGGTTTATTTTTTTCTTGGATGGCTGCATTCCTTGATTTTGATAGATTGTAAGATAAGAAAGACTTTTTTTAGTAATTTTGTCAATTAGTTGATAATTATTAACCCCAGCCTTAGCATTTTTATTACCATTGGTATCGATCCAGGACTCAATATTGACTTTCTTTCTAACACAAAAACGGAAAATTTTCCAATCAAAATATTTTCTATCTGAAAATTTCTTCAGATTCATAATATCATCTTCTCCTAGATAATTATTGATAGGAATAAGACCTCCTGACATATTAAATAATATACACTTATGCATATTGTAATTATAAGAAATCTTTTCTTTATTATTTATACCTAATGGTGATACATAAATATACGAATGCTTCTTATTTTCAGAATTAATAGATTTATATGAGAAAAGTTCATACCTATAGTGTTTTTGAAAGTTATATTTTTGATTCGGTAATGAATTTGCTTCAAAATCATTGAATTTTTTGTAATGAATTAATTGGTCTGTTTTTTCATCAGAATACCCTTTGTTTAAATCTTTATTCGGATCCATACGTTGTTGAGTGATTTTAGTTCGCCATTTTTGGGGTACTAAGTGATACCATCTAATTGGGGATAAATCATATTGATAATGACCTCTTAACCAGTTTTTCCATTGATTGATTCCAGAATTTAAAAGATTTTTCTGTTGTAATTCAGAATGAAATAGTTCTTGTTCGTCAAAATAATTCTTTATTTCATTCTTAACAAAAAGAGACGTTCCGTGATATTCAAGAACATATCTTAACTTATACAAGTTAATAAGTTGGGTTTGGTATAATTTGTAAAATACATATGCTTGTGACAAGGAGGATAAGTCAAAAATAATTTTTGAATTCTTATTACTAATATCAAAAGGCGACTTTTTTATAGTCGAAATAAAGCGAAGTGTATTTTTATTTGTTTTATTAATTTTATCTTTATTTGTTTCATTATTGGAAATGTATTTATCAAGAATTTTTTTTGATAATTCAAAAAAAAGTTGTGTATTGATCCTCGGAATATAAATAATAGATAGAACGATATCTATATATATCCTTTCAATTAAAAATATTATAAAAAAATATGATTTACGGATGAATCGAACATTTCTTCTTTTTAATTTCGGCGAAATATTTTTTATTGGTGTTACTAGTTTACCAGGAGAACTTTTTTTATTAGAACTAATAGTTATTTTATTATTTAGTTCCGGAGTTAAAAACCCTTTCTTCTTATCTTTTGTAATTTTATCTATTTGATTCCTGATTGTGGTTGTTCTATCAGCCAGATCTTTCATTTTTTTTTCTGTCAATGAATAATCTTTCAAATTCATAAATTGAATTGGAATGGACGATTCGTGAATCATCCGATTACTTATTCTCGAATAATCTTTTTCTTTTTTAGTTTCACTCAATTCAGATATTTCTCTTAATCCAAAGAATAGAAGTGGATTCATTTTTGAAAGTTCTTTTATTATTCTTTTTATAAATAGAATGCTTTTGATGACCCATTTTTTTGTTTCTTTTGAGATGTTTAGAAAAAATTTGGTTCTTTCTTTTAAAACCTGTATAACTAGAAAAGACTTCTTTTGCAATTTTATAATTTTTTTTTTGAGTTCTTTGAAAATGGGTTCAAAAAATGAACGTCTTTTTCGGGGAGAACCAAAAGGAAGTTCAGTTTCCATTCCCCAAACTGTTAAAAAACAAAAATCGTTTTTTTGTCCTTTATTTTTCAGTTTCAACAGATTTTTTTGAGGGGATCGTAGCTTAGACCTGTGCCAAGGTTTCAGGCAAAAAGGAAATAGGATCTTTATCTGAATACCGTCTGTCAACCAATTTTTTGGAAATTCTGTTTCTGATAATTGAACACCATTATAGGTACATTTAACATGCATTTCTTTATTCCAATCTTTGAAATCTTCGGACCATTCGGGAAATTGAAATAATAACATACGGACTATATTTTTAGCTATTATCAATGAAGGTAATATAATATATTTTCTAAGAAAGGATTGACTTACTAATATGGAACCTCTTATTACTTGAGCAAATAGAATGCTATCCCAGGCTTCCGCTATTTCTATTCGTGCTTTTTCTTCTCTTTTGTATTCTTCTCTTTTTTGTTCCTCTTTTTTTTTCTCATTTTCGTTTCTCTTTTCCTCTGTATAATCCGAAATTCTTAATTTTTTTGTTTTTTTATCCATCGAGTTTTTAAAAAAGAATTTCACTAATTCGGAGATATTAAAAGAAAAAAAGGGTTTGTCTATTCTGTCCAAAAAAAGAGGAGAATGCACATTTGCTTGAACTAGTTCCCAGGTAAGAGTTTTACGTCTTTGAGCACGCATGGATCCTTTGATTATGTCTCGACGAAAATCTGATTGTTGTGAATAACGTATCAAAGCCACTTCGTCTGCTTGATCAGGATTATTAGTATTTGGGGTATTAGTATCAGTATTTTCTTGCTTATCAGTAAAAATGACTACACGTTTGGCTTTTCTTGAACGAATCTCATGATCCTCCGCTACGTTTTCTTCGTTTTCTCCCCCTTCCTGTTGTTCTAACTCATCGATTAATTTGTATGACCATCGAGGAACTTTTTTACTGATTTCTTTTATTCCAATAGGTTTTTTTCTAATTCTTTTAGCCTTGGAATCAGTTATAACTGGATTGAATAAAAATTTGAAAATTTTTATTAGATCTTCTAAAGCAATTCTTTCTTGTTCGTCTTCTGGAAATCCAAATAAAGTTTTTTCTCTTGATAGTGAATTTCTATCAAATGTATCTATTTTTTTTTCCAATTTGGCATAATCAGTAGTTAAAAGTATACCATGAATCTTATTTATCCAACCTGTCTCTATGTAATTTGTTATTAAAGTTTCATTTGAGGGTGGAAAAAAGATTTGGATCTTTCCACGATGGGATCCAGTCAAAAAAGGATCATATATTTTAGGCAAGTAGTCTTTTTTAGTCTCATCATTACACAATCTAATTCTTTTTTCGAGCACATTTCGAGTAATACATCCTTTATCGAGAGCTTCAATTCTATTTCTAAATTCTTTACTCAGGTTGTTCTTTTTTTGTTCATTCATAAAATTCCAATGATCAGACAATTCATCACAGAGTGGTTTTTCTGTTGGGAAAAAAGAAATTTTTCTTTGTATCATTTCCCAG